AGCATAAATAATTAGGAAGTCGAACGAGCCTTTTTTGGGGATAGAGGGACTTGAACCCTCACGATTTCTAAAGTCGACGGATTTTCCTCTTACTATAAATTTCCTTGTTGTCGATATTGACATGTAGAATGGGACTCTATCTTTATTCTCGTCCGATTAATCAGTTATCTATCAGACTATGGAGTGAATTATTTAATCAATTAATATTCGACCCTTTCTGAATCGATTCAAAAAATTATTTCTATTTTATTTCATTTTTTCATATTTCATATATAAATTATATATTATAAATAAATAATATAAATATAAAAAATAGAAATAAATAAAAAAAGTACATATTATATTTGGGCCATCATTAATTATGTGAGAGAGCATTTTAGTACGTGTATGTATGTAAATAGGGTTACCCTTTACTTTATCCTTTCTGGAGTTTTGAAGGAAGTATTCTTTTTACTCTACTAATTCACCCCCATTTGTTAGAACAGCTTCCATTGAGTCTCTGCACCTATCCTTTTTTATTCTATCTTTATGAACCTTTGTTTTGTTTGTTTTCGTAAAACAGGATTTGGCTCAGAATTGCCCATTTTTAATTCCAGGGTTCCTCTGAATTTGAAAGTTATCACTTAGTAAGTTACCATACCAAGGCTCAATCCAATTAAGTCCGTAGCGTCTACCAATTTCGCCATATCCCCTTTTCTTTTTTTGTTTTGAGATTAAGATCTTATTATTATACCATTCCTTGTTTTTTTTTTTTCTTTCATTTATATTCTACTGAAACGGTTGAAGTCATTAAATCATGATTCCTATAAAAATCAAAGTCTTTCCTCTTATTTTATTTGATTTCTTGTCTATCTTCTTCCATCTCTATTGGGACCTATATTTGGTTTTGGTTGGTCTAATCAGAAATGATTCTATCATTTTTGTATCCGCAATTCAATATAAATATAGATGTATATATACCACATTTATTATATAATATAATAATATATGCCTCTCTTCCTCTCATTTTTCTCGTGCAATTTGGAATACTCGAATGGTCTATTCTTTTTAATTCTGAATAACAATAACTAAGAATGAAAAGTTAATAGCTAAGATTCCAGTAGTTTACTAAATTACTATTCATATAAAATTTCTGTTATGCGAGCCTGCTTAGCTCAGAGGTTAGAGCATCGCATTTGTAATGCGACGGTCATCGGTTCGACTCCGATAGCTGGCTTTTCTCTATTTGTTTGATTTTTTACATGATTGATAATGTCTTTTTTTTTTTAATCAAAGGATATTGAAAGGGCTTCTTCCCCCTTTTTTTCTTTTCTTTCCAAGGGTCGTCGATTATTATGTGTTAGGAACTTCCAATTATGAATAAAAGTTAGAGTAGTTAAATCTCTGCAGAACAAATAAAGAACAAAACAAGAAAAGGACCTTTTTTTTCTTTTTCTATAAACATTCTTTTTGTATATACAAAAAAGCCGGATATTGATAAAATCCATTTCATTATTCTTTGTAGTATAATACTTCAGTAGATTTTTACTCTTTTATTTATTATATTTATCCTTTAATTCAAGTTTCCTTTAGTTCAAGTTCAGTTTTAATTTAGGTTTACGAAATTTTCATAAAATAAGAAAAATAAGGAGTCTTTATGTCACGTTACCGAGGGCCTCGTTTCAAAAAAATACGTCGTCTGGGGGCTTTACCGGGGCTAACTAGTAAAAACCCTCGCAAGCTTAGAATTAGAAATACACCGCACTTCAGTAGAAAATCTCAATATTCTATTCGTTTAAAAGAAAAACAAAGATTGCGTTTTCATTATGGTCTTACAGAACGACAATTACTTACATACGTACGTATCGCCGCAAAAGCCAAAGGGGAAAAGGGTCCAGTTTTACTACAATTACTTGAAATGCGTTTGGATAACATCCTTTTTCGATTGGGTATGGCATCAACTATTCCTCAAGCCCGCCAATTAGTTAACCATAGACATATTTTAGTTAATGGTCGTATAGTAGATATACCAAGTTATCGCTGCAAACCCCGAGATATTATTACAGCGAAGGATGAACAAAAATCTAGAGCTATGATTCAAAATTATCTTTCTTCAGACCCTGAGAAGAAAAAAAAATTGCCAAAACATTTGACTCTTTACCCATTAGAATATAAAGGATTGGTCAATAAAGTAATAGATAGTGATTGTGTCGACTTGAAAATAGATCAATTGCGAGTCATAGAATATTATTCTCGTAAGACTAAAATCTAACTAAAACAGACAAGTTTGCTCCCCGTCGCCTAAGTAAAGAGACCGACGGTAAGGGTTTGATCGGGTGATTTTTTTCCCATTCATATATCATAGAATGGTATGATATTTTCATTCCTTGTCCATTCTTTCCAGCATTTTATGTACGGTATAAATTAGGAATATAAAATATATAAAATATATATCAAGAAAAGGTCTAACTGTTGGAATAAAGGTATCCATTATTATGTGATTTGATACATTGCGGTCAGTAAGATTGATAAATTAGGTGAAGGTACGGAAAGAGAGGGATTCGAACCCTCGGTACGAATAACTCGTACACCGGATTAGCAATCCGACGCTTTAGTCCACTCAGCCATCTATCCCAATTGAAAAAGGATAATCACTATGTTAAATTACACAAAAAGCAAGGCTTGAAAAAAAGCCCTTTTTCTTTCTATTTCTCTTTTTTTTTATCTCTTTTTATTACTTTCGTAATTACTTTATTATATATATTACTTTTATATCACTTAATTTATTAAGATATATAATTATTATTAAAATATATAAAATATATAGAATAGATAATTTTGATAATTCTAATAATTCTTAATTCTATTATATGGTTTTATTTTAGAAATAATATTCTGGAATTATTCTATTATAGTTTTAGTATATAATAAAACTATAAATATATAAAAATAGAAGACTTTCATCAGCGATTTCTAGAATTTCATTTTAATATTTTAATAAAGTTAAGGGTTATGGTTATAAAGGGTTATAAAAAGATATCTCCAACAAAATATTACAATCAACTAATCACTATATATCAATATTATATATATTTATTGATATAAAAAATTTCAATTTTATAAAAAATAAACTACCTTTTTCGTCCGAAAAGCCCCCTTTTTTTTATTTCCACGGCCTGGCCGGGGTCCCGGGACATTTTTTTTTGTTCCAACAAATCATAGTAGATAAAATGATTTATTTGATTCGAAAAAATTGTTATTAAAACCGAAACAACAATAATCAGAAGCGGAACCATTTCCATTCCCATGATTGATATAGGATCAAATTATATAGAATCAATGAGTCCTAATCTCATTGGCCCCCTGAAGAAATAAAATACGTCAATGCTCTAAGTTTCATGATTCTTTTATGATCCTATCTTGATTATGCCCGATTTTCTTACTTGACAAAAGGTTCATTTATGTACTATAATTATATACAATAATTACCTCAGAGCGGGTATAGTTTAGTGGTAAAAGTGTGATTCGTTCTACTAATCCTAATAGTCAAGGGATCCCTCGGCTCATATTCCGATTCCGATCAAAAACTTTATTTCTTAAAATAAGAAAAATCAAAGGATTTTTTCCTTTACCTCTCAATGAAAAATTCGAGGAAGAGTATACATTCTCGTGATTTGCATCCAAGGGTCAATTTTTCAATTGAAAAATTGGATTATGAGATTACGAAACATAATTTTTTTATTGGATCAATACTTCCAATTGAATAAGTATGAGTAAAGGATCTATGGATAAAGGGATAAAGACAGAAAATTTGATTTCTAATCGTAACTAAATCTTCAATTTTTTTTGTTTTGTATAGTCGAAATTGAAGCAAAATAAGTATTAAACGATGACTTTGGTTTACTATATACATCGACATCCTGTTTTAGCTCGGTGGAAACAAAATCCTTTTCCTAAGGATTCTATCAAATAGAAATAGAGAACGAAGTAACTAAAAAGATTATTTTAATCCCCTCGTCTAGAGGGATCATCTATAAAGCGCGTTGTTTTGAATGCATTAAGACAAAGACAGAAAGGCTGACATAGATGTTATGGGTAGAATTTTTTTTTTCGCTCATGTCTTATAGCTGAAAATTTTTCCATATTCCATAAAGGAGCCGAATGAAACCAAAATTTCATGTTCGGTTTTGAATTAGAGACGTTAAAGATGATGAATCAACGTCGACTATAACCCCTAGCCTTCCAAGCTAACGATGCGGGTTCGATTCCCGCTACCCGCTCTACTATAACTATAGTATTATACAACCATACTATTGTACTCTATATAACTAGACTACATTATATATAATCATAGAATGTGATAAAAAAAGTTTAAACTAATTTAGAATAATAATAGAATAATTAATCCAGCGTTTAATTAAATATGCAATTTCCGAAATTATCTCATATATTCTTATATATTTGTTTTATGAATAAAAGATCTGAAATAAAAAAAAATTGAAATGTAAAAGCGTCCATCGTCTAATGGATAGGACAGGGGTCTTCTAAGCCTCTAGTATGGGTTCAAATCCTATTGGACGCAATATTTATATATAAATAATATATATATATATTATTTATATATAAAAAATTTTTTAAATTTTTATTTATGATTTTAATATTTTTTTAATATTAACATTTAACTATTTTAAGTATTATGATAAAGATTAATATAAAGATTAAAAATGATCAATTTCTTTATACTTGTTCCTGAAGTAGAAAAAGTTCCATCTGCTCCTGAATAACTTCTTTCAAAAGGGCTTCCGCTTCTTCAGTGAATGTTTTAGTAGAAGATATTATTTCTTTGAACTGAGGTTTATTCTTTTTAAAGTGGTTACGTAACTCAGAGAGAAATTCACTTACTTTCCCAATTTCTAATGAATTAAGATAACCATTCGTTCCGGCATAAATAGTCATTATCTGTTCTTCCACCGTGAGAGGTTCTGATTGGGACTGTTTGAGCAACTCACGCAATCGTCGAC